GGCGTTACTCTACCACTGAGTTAAAAGGGCCGTTTTATTTGATTCATGAATTATAGCCATTTTCCATTATGAGTCTACTGCATAATATATGTATATATTATGTACATCTACATGATATATACATATGTGCACATAAACATAATATATATACATGCATAGGGGTTCTTTTAGGAACGAAAAATTTGATTTACCCCTCCAAAGTGGGTAAATTTTATTTTTATATATTATAAAATTATAAAAATAAATGCAGTGAATTGTTTCAAGACCGACCCCACTTGTTTACTTTTACTAACCCATCAAAACAAGATTCACTTGATTGATACATGTAACAATCTAACATCGACATAGATTCAATAGATTTTCTTGAATCATGTGATGAGGGTATTGGTACCCTGAACTGAATTCGTATAAAAAAGAAAATTTCTATCGTTTTTGAATTTTCTGACTTAATGTGAGATAGTGATAGGCATATTTTATCTGAACAATGAACGAAGCAACGCGTTAAATTAAAATTAACGAGTTCAAATTGAAGAAATTAAGTGGTGTTTTACCCCCTTTTCTGTTCTGTCGGACCACTGCCTGAACTGATGGAATCCTATACCCCCTTTCGCTATATAAACGCTATATAAAATAGTATGGGATGGTTCATTCATGAACCATCAAATCAAAAATTCTATGGAATTAGAACATAAAAGTAGAAAAGAGTGTTCGGATCTAGTCATATCATTAGATTATATTGACAATTACAAAAAACTACTCATACTATCATCATAGTATGATGATGGTCGGGCGGATATGCCCCTATCGTCTAGCGGTTCAGGACATCTCTCTTTCAAGGAGGCAACGGGGATTCGACTTCCCCTGGGGGTACTACGAAAGGAAGTTGATCATGGATTATCTTATCAATAAGCCTAGAAGGAATTCTTCCTGGGTCGATGCCCGAGCGGTTAATGGGGACGGACTGTAAATTCGTTGGCGATATGTCTACGCTGGTTCAAATCCAGCTCGGCCCAAAAATTCGCCGCTCTATGAATATGATATAACCAATGATATAAGAAATTTGTCCTCCAGAAAAAAAATACCTGATCCGTAAAGTATAAAGTAAAAGAGAAAGAGTCCTTTTTTCTTTCTCTATCCATGTTTTTATGATTCGTTCTGATCTTTCTAACGATCTCGAATTAATATTAATTAAAGCAAAGATTATGAATAGGAAAGGAAAAACCGTTTTTTCTCATTGAAAGGTTGATTATCCATTTTTGGCAATAAAAAACGCAGGTTACTAGTAAATAGTACATATCTATGTGTATATGATATTAATTAGTATATCATTCCTGTCTCTGTTACAACACGATGAAGAAAATGGTTTTTTGAAACCATTAAGAATATGTATACTATACACCTTGCCGGGATTGTAGTTCAATTGGTCAGAGCACCGCCCTGTCAAGGCGGAAGCTGCGGGTTCGAGCCCCGTCAGTCCCGAACTAGGATCCGATCCGATGAATGGAGAAATTTATTTCTCCATTTTCACAGAAAATGGAGACAGGAAGCAAGATCTAATCCTCAGTGGGGATCCTTATTTCTTTTGTTTTTCATTTCGCATTTATCATCTGATAGTATTCCTATATTTACTATTTTAAGATATACTCGTCTGACTTTCTTTTTCGATTTTCTTGATGAATGAAATAGAATAGAGTGCCCCTATTTTTACTGGGAATACATACACAAATTCTATTCATTTATTGTACGATACACAAGGAACTTAACATAATTACCTCAACAGAGTACTTGTCGGGTTAAACCCCCCAACTTTGTTTGTGTATCCTCAATGACTAATTGGAAACAATCTATCTCATTTTCATTCAAATGGCACACTAAATTTTTGATGTATGCCTTCCAGTTCTAATTGAAGAAAGAGATACTAATTAAATAAAAGAGAAGACCAAGCAACAACCCTTTTTATTTTATTAAATTTGTTTTGTTGAAATTATATTAGATCTTTTATACTTAACCTGTCCTTTTTCCATCTTACTTCCACTCTTTGGATCTGTGTATGATCCATAGAATATCAGTCATATAATACCTCATAATTGTATGTATAAGTATATAACGAAGGAGGAGTATATAAGGAAGACGATAGGGTTATTTATAGAAAAGAAAAAGTGGAAAAGAATGAAAATTCAACGGGATTCCCGATCCAATAAAGAATCCCCTTTCGGATTTAGTATGGATAAAGGATCTTCCTATGTTATACTATTCAATTCTCGACGATGGATCGATTTGGTAGATCAGATATTGTTATTCATAATATTGATCCGATTCAGTATCATCAGGATGCAATTCATCCCATTGAATTTACAGTTACAGGAATCAAATTTCTCATCTCTATGGGATTAGATCCCGAGTTATTGCAAAGTAAAAAAAACAATGAGATTATGGAAGTCAATATTCTCGCATTTATTGCTACTGCACTGTTCATTCTAGTTCCTACTGCTTTTTTACTTATCATCTACGTAAAAACAGTCAGTCAAAATGATTAATTTGACTGAAACTTGAATTAAATTATTAGATCAATGATCTAAGAAATGAAATAAACGGATTCAAACTCCAAGTCTTAAATAAAATGATCTCGCTGGAATCATAAGTATCTGAGATAATAAGTATCTGAGATAGTAGTATCTGAGCCGAGATAGTATGGTAGAAAGAATTATATATAATTCTTTCTACCATACTATCTAGTATTGTATAGTATTTACTATCATATTAATAATTTTCGTAGAAAGTATGTATTGCCCTAATCTAACATAATTAGAATATTAGAATAGCGGAACGACTTTCTGTTCTCTTAGAACAGTAAAAGTAAAGAAAGAGGGAAACAAATAAAGAAAAAAAGAAAAACCATAAATGGGTTTTTCGTTGTAATATCCATAATTCTGGTAAGAGCTGGTTTATCAAAATAGAATATTTAGGAAGAATTCGGTTGGAAAAAATCTCTTATCATGTGTAGATTTGAGTTTCGAAATACAACTATAGTAATCATTTATTGTTTGTTTGATCCAATGGTTATTATTCATTATTGTAATTGTATTTTCTTATTCATTACTGTATTTCAGTATAATTTTGAAACACAGACATTCTTTTTTAAAGTTTCGCAAAAGGATCAATTAAACAATTGATACAATTCAATTACTCAATTAGCAGTACCCCTAGAGTCCACTCCTTCCCCAAACTACGAGTGAGAGGGAAAATGTAAAGACTACCATTAAAGCAGCCCAAGCGAGACTTACTATATCCATATGAATTATGTCTCCTATCTCTATGAAGGAATTATTCCATTATTGATCAATAATCATAGTGGAATCAATGACGCAGAGTCAAAATATAATTCTGATTTAAGTCTATTAATGAACCAATCCAATGAATCTACTCGTAACAAGATTATACGATTTCTGGTAGAATCGGGAAGCATTAAGACCTATTGGTTGTTACCCCTTTTTCATAAGCAAAAGACATCAAAATATACCATCAAGATAAATGATTATCTATCAGATACCTATACCTCTATTTCCTATTTGATCTAAGCCTTACTGTTTTTCTTTCTGTGAAAGAGTGGGGAGACACCATCACCAGTATTACATACATTCTTTCTTTTTTTCGTAACTTGACTTTTACTATTTTGACTCTATAAGAATAAGAAAGAATAAGAGTTGACCAACTATCCTGATTGAATGTTTGAGTACTCAGAGACTCTCGTGAGTCTGGATACAAAGTATCTTCAGTTCTTTCCACAACTTCTAAATGGATTTCCCATCAGCCTATCCAATCTAATTCCAGACAGAGTCAGTAGACACAACTAACTTTAGTAGTGGTAGTGTAAGATAATTAGGAATTCTTGAGAGGTTTTTGTACAATCTCTTCTTCAATCCTAGGAGCAAAAATGGAGTGTCCTTTAGGAACCTTTGGATACCAAGATTTCCGATCTCTTACTTTCGTAGTTGTGAATCCCAGATTTTGATAAAAAATTTACTTTTTTTTTTATAGAACTACAGATTCTATAAAAAAGTATCGATAGGCTTATCCTTTCCTTTTGCCTCTTCTTTTCCGGGGACGGAATTCGTCGAGTTAAATCAGCGGAATAAGAAATCCCAAGTTTTTGTTGATGAGGCGACACCCAGATTTGAACTGGGGATAAAGGATTTGCAGTCCCCCGCCTTACCGCTTGGCCATGTCGCCAAACCAAATCCGATACAAAATGGATAAAATAGTATCTATGTATATTCTATTCCTAATTTAATTCTTTTTTTTTTATTATTGGTTATTGGATCCTATTTAGATTATTCTCTTCGATTGGTTATATCTCAAAACACACCCCTTAAAAACTCTCCTTCTCTTTCTATTGATAAGATCAAAAATAGATTTCCGGTCACAGACTGAAAAATTGAGGGTAAATTGGAACCATTAACTATTTGTTTTTGTTTTGAAGTAGTGAAAGGTTCTTCAATTTATATCTCAAATTGTTGCCTTTCCTTAATGGCATAACAAAATCCAATTTTTTTATGGCTAATCAGTATCGATTATTTTCAATAATCAATCTTTTTAAATTTCAATTATAACAATCATATAACAATCAATTATAACAATATATATGTCTATATGTAAACCCCCCAAAAACAGAAATTGTTATACAGATACCGGGCGGGACGGGTCTTTCTTATGTACATATCCTATATCCCTATAGGGAATCGTCGTGCTTTAGCTTTATTTTTTCTATTGCATATAGAAAATGAAAAAAAAGAATTATGATATAGTGCAACCTGGCCTCTGTTAGCACAAGTGAAATTACTATAAAAGATGTGATATGCAGATGGGTAGATAGCTATATCGGCATGCACTTAATAAATACTACTCCTATTACGCAATTCAATCATATTCTATATATTCTACTAGTTCTACTAGAAAAAATAAAAAAAGAATCCGAAAAGTTTTTTGAACATGAAATTAAGTATGCTAAAAAGGGAAACTCTATATTGCTCCTGTCTTTCTTTATCTCATTCATAGAGATTCGATTTCATCCCGAATCCATTTATTTTTTTGGTACCCAATAAATCTGATCGTAATATCATAATAATAGGTAGAAATTGGATGAATTTTTATATGGAATATAAAACTCCATAAATGTAAATGACAGAATTTTTCTGGGAATGCTTTATTAATTCATTTCCTTTTGTACCTGTCGCAAATTCGAACTTGCGCCGAAAATGTTCTTCATTCTTCTGTCTCATTTCCGTTCATACGTATGAAATACATATATATAGGGGTTGGCTAAGATTTCATGTGATTCAGTAAACAGAATATACATTCCATCATTGCTAGATCGATCCGATCCGTATGGTTCGATAAATAGTGAGCTAATAATGGAATTTTTTCGATAAACAGGAAACTTAAAATTGAGATGCTCCGTAATGATGGAAATGAAGGAATGTCCACAATACCTGGATTTAGTCAGATCCAATTTGAGGGATTTTGTAGGTTCATTAATGAGGGCTTGGCGGAAGAACTTCATCAGTTTCCAAAAATTGAAGATACAGATCAAGAAATTGAATTTAAATTATTTGTAGAAAGATATAAATTGGTAGAACCCTTGATAAACGAAAGAGATGCTGTGTATGAATCACTCACATATTCTTCTGAATTATATGTACCCGCGGGATTAATTTGGAAAACCGGCAGAGATATGCAAGAACAAACCGTTTTTATTGGAAACATTCCTCTAATGAATTCCCTGGGAACCTCTATAGTAAATGGAATATACAGAATTGTGATCAATCAAATATTGAAAAGTCCTGGTATTTATTACCGTTCAGAATTGGACCATAACGGAATTTCTGTCTATACCAGCACTATAATATCAGATTGGGGAGGAAGATCGGAATTAGAAATTGATAGAAAAGCAAGGATATGGGCCCGTGTGAGTAGGAAACAAAAAATATCTATTCTAGTTCTATCATCAGCTATGGGTTCGGATTTAAGAGAACTTCTAGATAATGTTTGTTACCCTGAAATTTTCTTGTCTTTCCCGAATGATAAGGAGAAAAAAAAGATTGGGTCAAAAGAAGATGCTATTTTTGAATTTTATCGACAATTTGCTTGTGTAAGCGGGGATCCAGTATTGTTTGAGTCCTTTTGTAAGGAATTACAAAAGAAATTTTTTCAACAAAGATGTGAATTAGGAAGGATTGGTCGACGAAATATGAACCGGAAACTGAATCTTGATATATCTCAGGACTATCCATTTTTGTTACCACGAGATGTATTGATTGCTACGGATCATTTGATCCGAATGAAATTTGGAATGGGTACACTTGAACTTGATGATATGAATCACTTGAAAAATAAACGTATTCGTTCTATAGCGGATCTGTTAAGGGATCAATTCGGACTGGCTCTTGTTCGTTTAGAAAACGCGGTTCGAGGAACTATATGTGGAGCAATTCGGCATAAATTGATACCGACTCCTCAAAATTTGGTAACTTCAACTTCATTAACAACCACTTATGAATCGTTTTTTGGCCTACATCCTTTATCTCAAGTTTTGGATCGAACTAATCCATTAACACAAATCGTTCATGGACGAAAATTGAGTTATTTGGGTCCTGGAGGATTGACGGGGCGAACCGCTAGTTTTCGGATACGAGATATTCATCCTACTCACTATGGACGTATTTGTCCAATTGACACGTCCGAAGGAATCAATGTTGGACTTATTGGCTCCTTAGCCATTCATGTGAGGATTGGCCATTGGGGATCCATAGAGAGTCCATTTTATAAAATATCTGAAAGATCAAAAGCAAAAGAGGCACAGATAGTTTATTTATCACCAAAAAGAGATGAATATTATATGATAGCAGCGGGAAATTCTTTGGCCTTGAATCGGGGTATTCAGGAAGAACAGGTTGTTCCAGCTCGATACCGTCAAGAGTTCCTGACTATTGCATGGGAACAGATTCATCTTAGAAGTATTTTTCCCTTCCAATATTTTTCTATTGGAGCTTCCCTCATTCCTTTTATCGAGCATAATGACGCGAATCGGGCTTTAATGAGTTCTAATATGCAGCGCCAAGCAGTTCCGCTTTCTCAGTCTGAGAGGTGCATTGTTGGAACTGGACTGGAACGCCAAACGGCTCTAGATTCGGGGGTTTCCGCTATAGCTGAACACGAGGGAAAAATTTTGTATACTGATCCTCACAAGATCATTTTATCAAGTAATGGGGACACTACTATAAGTATTCCATTAGTTATCTATCAACGTTCCAACAAAAATACTTGTATGCATCAAAAACCCCAGGTTCCACGAGGTAAATGCATTAAAAAGGGACAAATTTTAGCGGACGGTGCGGCTACAGTTGGGGGGGAACTCGCTTTAGGAAAAAATGTATTAGTAGCTTATATGCCATGGGAAGGTTACAATTCTGAAGACGCAGTACTAATTAGCGAACGTCTGGTATATGAAGATATTTATACTTCTTTTCACATACGGAAATATGAAATTCAGACTCATGTGACAAGCCAAGGACCTGAAAGAATCACTAAGGAAATACCGCATCTAGAGGCTCATTTACTCCGCAATTTAGATAGAAATGGAGTTGTGATGCTGGGATCTTGGGTAGAAACAGGTGATATTTTAGTAGGTAAATTAACGCCTCAGACGGCAAACGAATCGTCATATGCTCCAGAGGATAGATTATTACGAGCCATACTTGGAATTCAGGTATCCACTGCAAAAGAAACTTCTCTAAAATTACCTATAGGCGGAAGAGGTCGTGTTATTGATGTGAGATGGATCCGGAAAAGGGGGGGTTCCTGTTATAATTCAGAAATGATTCGTGTATATATTTCACAGAAACGTGAAATCAAAGTAGGCGATAAAGTAGCTGGAAGACATGGGAATAAAGGTATCATTTCAAAAATTTTGCCTAGACAAGATATGCCCTATTTGCAAGATGGAACACCTGTTGATATGGTCTTCAACCCATTAGGAGTACCATCACGAATGAATGTGGGACAGATATTTGAATGCTCGCTCGGGTTAGCGGGGGATCTGCTAAAGAGACATTATAGAATAGCACCTTTTGATGAGAGATATGAGCAAGAGGCTTCGAGAAAACTAGTGTTTTCCGAATTATATGAAGCCAGTAAGCAAACAAAAAATCCATGGGTATTTGAACCCGAATATCCGGGAAAAAGCAGAATATTTGATGGAAGAACAGGAAATCCTTTTGAACAACCTGTTCTAATAGGAAAGTCCTATATTTTAAAATTAATTCATCAAGTTGATGATAAAATCCATGGACGTTCTAGTGGACATTACGCACTTGTTACACAACAACCCCTTAGAGGAAGGGCGAAGCAAGGGGGACAACGAGTAGGAGAAATGGAAGTTTGGGCTCTAGAGGGATTTGGTGTTGCTCATATTTTACAAGAGATGCTTACTTATAAATCTGATCATATTAGAGCTCGTCAAGAAGTACTTGGTGCTACGATCATTGGAGGAAGAGTATCTAACCCAGAAGATGCTCCAGAATCTTTTCGATTGCTCGTTCGAGAACTACGATCTTTAGCTCTAGAACTGAATCATTTCCTTGTATCTGAGAAGAACTTCCAGATTAATAGGAAGGAAGCTTGATCTGAATGAATCAGAATTTCTATTCTATGATTGACCGGTATAAACATCAACAACTTCGAATTGGACTAGTTTCTCCTCAACAAATAAAGGCTTGGGCCAACAAAATCTTACCTAACGGGGAGATAGTTGGGGAGGTGACAAAGCCCTATACGTTTCACTATAAGACCAATAAACCGGAAAAAGATGGATTGTTTTGTGAAAGAATCTCTGGGCCCATAAAAAGTGGAATTTGTGCTTGTGGAAATTATCGAGTGATTGGAGCTGAAAAAGAAGACCCGAAATTTTGTGAACAATGTGGGGTGGAATTTGTTGATTCTCGGATACGAAGATATCAAATGGGATACATCAAACTCGCATGTCCAGTGACTCATGTGTGGTATTTGAAACGTCTTCCTAGTTATATCGCGAATCTTTTAGATAAACCCCTTAAGGAATTAGAAAGCCTAGTATACTGCGATGTGTGATTTGATCAAAATTTTCGTTTTACAGATTCGGACTGAGAAACTGTCATCCCATTCAATCCGATTGGGATGCCCCCGGCTCTGACATGTATTTTGGGAGAAGTAGAAGTAACATGAAACTCAGAATTATAGGTGTATTCAATACTTCCAGATGAAAGGGGAATTGATCCATGGTCGATTCCGTATAAATAGGAATTGCTAGTTATACCTCGTGAAAAAAAAAAAGACTTTTTTTGTGGAATCAGCTATTCTATTTCTTTCTAGATAGATTCCGTTTAAGCAAGCAAATATAGTATGGTTACAGAAGTCTATCTATCGCATATATGCTTCAAGGGACATCATGGCATAACCATCGAGGTGAGTAGGGGCCTAAAAGATCGAATAGAACGATATATAGACAAGTAAATCCCTTACGAGTCCCAAAGTATTCTTTTAAGTTTAAAGGGATTCATCATTTGACGGGAAGTAGACTACTCAAAAATCTCATATTTTCATTTTGTCCAATTTTGTCATAAGTAATTCGAAAAATGAAAGTAAAAAAAAAAAGAAGAATGAATCCTTGGTCCTTAGTAGGAACTTGAGTAAGGAGTAGTTCTTTGTTTGGAGGGTTTTTCGAACAAACTTTTAAAATCAGAAAGAATCCCCTTTTTGAGGTAACTACTTGAGCCGGATGAAAGGAAACCTTCACGTCCGATTTTAAAGGGGGAATCCTATCCTACAGGAACCTATCTCGATTTTTCTTTTGCTAGGCCCGTAGCTAAAAAACCCACTTTCTTACGATTACGAGGTTTATTCGAATATGAAATCCAATCCCGGAAATACAGCATACCACTTTTTTTTACTACCCAAGGCTTCGAGA